ATTTATTTGACTTTCTTTCGCATTACTTATTTTTTTTATTAACGACTGGAATAAAAATAAACAATTTCGAAATCTAAATGATGAATCAAAAATTTCTATGGAATTCTGAAAAATGAAAAAGACTTTTGATCGAATCATATTATTTCATTATATTGACAATTTCAAAAAACTGTTCATACTATGAACGTAGTATAATGGCGGTCGGGAAAGTATGCCCCCATCGTCTAGTGGTTCAGGACATCTCTCTTTCAAGGAGGCAGCGGGGATTCGACTTCCCCTGGGGGTAGGGTACTACGAAAGGAAGTTGATCATGAATTTTCAATAAAAACTGAAATGTATTCTTCCTGTTCCTGGGTCGATGCCCGAGCGGTTAATGGGGACGGACTGTAAATTCGTTGGCAATATGTCTACGCTGGTTCAAATCCAGCTCGGCCCAAGAATTTGCCGATCCACTATGAAATTATATAACCCATTTATTGTTCTCCCAAAATGAATGATGTGGTCTGATACGGAAGAATCCAAATATTAAACATCCCCAACGCTATTTATTTATTTTTTCTGTATTACATATTTCCACAAATTCGAATCTTGCTAATAATCTAGATTCATATCAAGATCTGTAAATAGAAAATCGAAGGATTTAAATAAACAAAAAAAAGACTTTTTTTTCATTGATTAAATTTTCAATCGATTTGGCAATAACAAACGGATTACGAGTAATCTTTGTCGATCTCACTAAAGTGCATATCGATATAGATATTAATATATACAAAAATTCGCCTCTTTCATTTACAGCAAAATGGTTTGAATCCGAAATAGAAAAAGAAAAGGTTTGAAAGAAACCGTAAAAATATGTATGCTGCACACCCTTTTCTCTGGGATTGTAGTTCAATTGGTCAGAGCACCGCCCTGTCAAGGCGGAAGCTGCGGGTTCGAGCCCCGTCAGTCCCGATAGAGATAAATCCAATAAAAAAGACATCAATTCATTTTTTGTGTGAAAGGGAATAAAAATAATAAACAAAATCTTATTCCTAATAGGGATCCCTCCTTCTTTTTTTTTTCTTTTTTCGTTTAAGGTAAAGGTTTCGACGAAAAAAGAAAAGTAAGGAAAGGAAATTTGGAATTGCATCAAAATGTTTTTTGGTTTTATTTAGTATGGATAAAAGATCTTGCTATGTTATACTATTTAATTCTCGACGATGAGTCGATTTGATAGCTCAGATATTGTTATTCGTGATATTGATCCGATTTGATATCAACGAAATCAAATTTATACCATTGTTGAATTTATCGATGAAAGATTTATCATCTCTATGGGATTAAATCCCGAATTTTTTTATTGGAAATTTAAGAGAAATAAAACATAATAGAGATTATGGAAGTAAATATTCTCGCATTTATTGCTACTGCACTGTTCATTCTAGTTCCTACTGCTTTTTTACTTATAATTTACGTAAAAACTGTAAGTAAAAGTGACTAATTTCACTTAAATATGACTTCTTAATTTTTATCAATGTAATCAATTATTTAATAAAAAAAAAATGAAAAAGGTTTTCAATTTGGGATCTTAGTCTTAAAAAAAATGATCGTACTACAATCAGCGTAATCCAGATAGTAGAAATAGATTTGATTTCTACTATCTGGATTTTATAGAATTGCGTCCAAATTTTTTTTTCTTAGTTTCATCTATTTGATTTGTATTGATTCCAATAAATCTGAAATAATCAAAAAACAACTCTTATTCTTCCGATTCTAAATTTTTTTAGATTTCGGATTCTTTTTACAACCCCGGTATCATATTAAAAAAAATAAGGGGGTAAAGTAGGAATGGGGGTTGCGCTGTCCCTCATTTTCCATATATGTATATATATAACCTGGGTAAGAGTCAGTTCATCGAAATAGAATTTTTACGAAGAATTCGATTGGAATAGGAGTCCATCATTTCCTATTATTTTGGATTCCCTTGATTTTCTCAAAATACGAATATTGGAATAATTCCAATATTTGTTTGATTGAAAGAGTATTTTCTATTTTTATAATATACATAGAATCCATTACACTACTAGAATATAATAGAACTCTGAAATGCAGATATATTTTCTATTTGAATTCAATTAATTAGTATAAATGAAATATTTTAATTCAACAGTTCAAAAATGGAAAAACCCCTGTAGAAAACAAAATTGGTACTTTGATCCCTTAACTCAATTATTAGTACCCTTATAGTCCACTTCTTCCCCATACTACGAGGGAAAGGGAAAATGAAAAAACTACCATTAAAGCAGCCCAAGCAAGACTTACTATATCCATGTAAATTTTGTCTCCTATCTCTATCAATATGAAGGAATTTTTTCATTATTGTTCCAAAATTTTTCTTCTATTATTTTCTTTTGTATTATTCACTAAAAATACTATAATAATAGTGGAATTGCTGGTACAGAGTCAAAAAAGGGATTCTGGGCTAATACCATTGCCGAAAAACTAGAATCCATTCTATTAGAACATCTAACAAGTTTTTGTATATGATTTTTAGTAAAATCGGAAAACATTTAGCATAACCAAAATATCCGGAAACATCCTTGAAAGTTTTAAGTAAATGAATGTTACTAACAAGTAGGAATAATAAGATTTCTGTTTTAACCCCCCATTTCATTAAGTAATTTCATTAAGTAAAAAAAAGAATCAAGACATATTAATTTGCATACTTATACTCTTATTTCTATTTGAAATAATCCCTTAATGTCTACCGATTCGTTCTCTAAAAAATCGGAAGATAGCTTGCCTATTAAATTTTTTTACTAGAGGTTAGCGAAAAGAAAGATTTTCTTTTTTCTTTTTTATTAGATTTCTATTTTCTAATTTTCTATTAAATTAAAAAAAAAAAAAATATATATATATATATACTTTTAAGAAAGAGAATTTGCTAAATTAACTATATCAATCTAACTAATATTGATTAAATGCGGAAGCGCTCATATACTTTGCATCAGTCTGTATACAAGGTTTTTCTTCCGCCCCTTCTCTAACTAAAACTAAAAATGGAATTCCCTATCCGACTTATCCTTATCCAATCTAATTCAAGACTCAGTCAGTAGACGGACACTACAATAGTTGTGTAGTGAAAGAACTATCATTTCAAAAATTATCGATTCCTTTTCACTAATAGAATCTTTCCTTTAATCTGAGACGAAAAGATTGACAGCATTTTTTAAAACAAACAAACCTCCTGATGCTTAGAATTTAGAATCAAAAAAGTCTAAAGACTCCCTTTACCTCGCTTGCTTCTGTTGAAAAAAAGTTTTCTATAAAAAAAACGTAATACAATATTTCATTTCCAATATCTTGTCGATCACAGGCGACACCCGGATTTGAACTGGGGAAAAAGGATTTGCAGTCCCCCGCCTTACCACTCGGCCATGCCGCCAATCCAATATATATGAAGTAGATGAAAATACCCCCTTTTTCTATTGAAATGAAAAAAAACAAGCTTACACCTTCTGTCACAAAAGAAAAAAATCTCGAGACAAATCACAACCGTTAACCATTAATTTATGAATTATTTAATTTATGAATTATTCTTGAATAATTGAATCTAAAACGGTTTTTTTCTTAATGAGATACTTAATGAGATAAGAAAATAAAAATGGATACATAACCAATCAATATTGCTTTTTTTTTTTTATTGAAAAAAAAACTTTCTCCATTCCAATTATAACAGCAACTGTCAGTATATGTAAACCCTAGAACATAACTTTTAATTGTTACACAGATATTATCTAATCGGGTATCTACCCATATATATAATACCTATACTATATGGGAATTCTCAAGAAATTCTCGCGCTTCCCCCCCTTTTTTTTACAATTTTTCTATTCAATCTATTTAATAGAAAAATTGTAAAAATTAACACGACATGTTATGTGTTATACCGAACGAATATGACTGCAATAAAGTTAGAGACAGATCTATCTATATATAGATATAGATAGCTAACTATAGCTGGAGTTAGATCTATGCATATTTAATAAATACAAGCCTTATTACACACTCTAATCATATTCTCCAAAAAATAGTAAAAAATATCTCCTTTCTTTGCAAATTCGAATTCTTTTTTGAATAATAGAAAAGATTAAGTGTTAAAAAAAGTAATTCTATATTGTTTCGGATTATTAGATTATATCCTTATCTCGTTGAGCAGAACAAATCCCGAATTCATTTTTTTTCTGGTATACAATTGAATTATCATAATAATGATAGAAATGGAATGCATTTTTTTATATTCCTTAAAAAACCTTGAAATCCAGGTCGAATTTTTCAATTCATTTCCATTTTTAGATTAGAATTTCGATTCTATCTCTTTTATTTTATTGCAAATTCTTTCCTTCGAAGTTGAGTATAAAATTTTGTTTATTCCTCTTTTCATAATAGGTATTTCATACACTAATAAGTATTTAATACACAAGGTTAGGTAAAATTTCATGTAATTCAGTAAAAAGAACAGAAATTCCATTATTGCTAAATCGATTCATGTTATTTGATGAAGAATGACAGCAAATCGTGGAATATTTTTCTATAAAATTCACGGGAAAATTGAAAATACTTGGGGGTGGAAATGAAGGAATGTCTACACTACCTGGATTGAATCAGATACAATTTGAAGGGTTTTGTAGGTTCATTGATCGGGGCTTAACAGAAGGGCTTTTTAAGTTTCCAAAAATTGAGGATACAGATCAAGAAATTGAATTTCAATTATTTGTAGAAACATATCAATTGTTAGAACCCTTGATAAACGAAAAAGATGCTGTATATGAATCGCTTACATATTCTGCTGAATTATATGTATCCGCGGGATTAATTTGGAAAAGTAGTAAGGACATACAAGAACAAACTATTTTTGTTGGAAACATTCCTCTAATGAATTCTCTGGGAACTTCTATAGTAAATGGAATATACAGAATTGTAATCAATCAAATATTGCAAAGCCCCGGTATCTATTACCGTTCAGAATTGGACCCTAACGGAATTTCAGTCTATACTGGCACCATAATATCAGATTGGGGGGGGAGATTAGAATTAGAGATTGATAGAAAAGCAAGGATATGGGCTCGTGTGAGTAGGAAACAGAAAATATCTATTCTAGTTCTATCATCAGCTATGGGTTCGAATTTAAGCGAAATTCTAGAGAATGTTTGTTATCCTGAAATTTTCGTGTCTTTCCTAAACGATAAGGATAAAAAAAAAATCGGGTCAAAAGAAAATGCCATTTTGGAGTTTTATCGACAATTTGCTTGTGTTGGTGGAGATCCAGTATTTTCTGAATCTTTATGTAAAGAATTACAAAAAAAATTTTTTCAACAAAGATGTGAATTAGGAAGGATTGGTCGACGAAATATGAACCAAAAGCTTAATCTTGATATACCTCAGAACAATACATTTTTGTTACCACGAGATATATTGACAGCTGCGGATCATTTGATTGGGATGAAATTTGGAATGGGCATACTTGACGATATAAATCATTTGAAAAATAAACGTATTCGTTCCGTAGCAGATCTATTACAAGATCAATTTGGATTAGCCCTGGTTCGTTTAGAAAATATGGTTAGAGGAACTATATGTGGAGCAATTAGACATAAATTGGTACCGACCCCTCAGAATTTGGTGACTTCAACTCCATTAATAACTACTTATGAATCTTTTTTTGGATTACATCCATTATCTCAAGTTTTAGATCAAACCAATCCATTGACCCAAATAGTTCATGGGAGAAAATTGAGTTATTTGGGCCCTGGAGGATTGACGGGACGAACTGCTAGTTTTCGGATACGAGATATCCACCCTAGTCACTATGGACGCATTTGTCCAATTGACACGTCTGAAGGAATCAATGTTGGACTTATTGGGTCTCTAGCAATTCATGCGAGGATTGGTAGTTGGGGGTCTATAGAAAGTCCATTTTATGAAATATCTGAGAGATCAAAAAGAATCCGCATGCTTTATTTATCACCAAGTAGAGATGAATACTATATGGTAGCAACAGGAAATTCTTTGGCACTTAATCGAGATATTCAGGAGGAACAGATTGTTCCAGCCCGATACCGTCAAGAATTCCTTACGATTGCATGGGAACAGGTTCATCTTCGAAGTATTTTTCCCTTCCAATATTTTTCTATTGGGGCTTCTCTCATTCCTTTTATCGAACATAATGATGCGAATCGAGCTTTAATGAGTTCTAATATGCAACGTCAAGCAGTTCCACTTTCTCGATCCGAAAAATGCATTGTTGGAACTGGATTAGAACGCCAAGTAGCTTTAGATTCAGGGGTTTCCGCTATAGCGGAACACGAGGGAAACATAATTTTTACCGACACTGACAAGATATTTTTATTTGGTAATGGAGATACTCTAAGCATTCCATTAACTATATATCAACGTTCCAACAAAAATACTTGCATGCATCAAAAACCCCATGTTCGGCGAGGTAAATGCATTAAAAAGGGACAAGTTTTAGCAGATGGTGCTGCTACAATTGACGGCGAACTCGCTTTGGGAAAAAACGTATTAGTAGCTTATATGCCATGGGAAGGTTACAATTCTGAAGATGCTGTACTCATTAGTGAGCGTCTGGTCTATGAAGATATTTATACTTCTTTTCACATACGGAAATATGAAATTCAGACTCATATGACAAGCTATGGTTCTGAAAGAATCACTAATAAAATTCCACACCTAGAAGTCCATTTACTCCGAAATTTAGACAAAAATGGAATTGTGATCCCCGGGTCGTGGGTAGAAACGGGCGATATTTTAGTGGGTAAATTAACGCCCCAAATGGCGAAAGAATCCTCGTATTCCCCCGAAGATAGATTATTACGAGCTATACTTGGCATTCAGGTATCCACCTCAAAGGAAACTTGTCTAAAACTACCTATAGGTGGTAGGGGTCGAGTTATTGATGTGAGATGGATCCAAAAAAAGGGGGGTTCCAGTTATAATCCAGAAACGATTCGTATATATATTTTACAGAAACGTGAAATTAAAGTAGGAGATAAAGTGGCCGGGAGACATGGAAATAAAGGTATCGTTTCAAAGATTTTGTCTAGACAGGATATGCCTTATTTGCAAGATGGAAGACCCGTTGATATGGTCTTCAATCCATTAGGGGTACCTTCACGAATGAATGTAGGACAAATATTTGAATGCTCGCTCGGGTTAGCGGGAGGTATGCTAGATAGACATTATCGAATAACACCCTTTGATGAGAGATATGAACAAGAAGCTTCGAGAAAACTAGTGTTTTCTGAATTGTATGAAGCCAGTAAACAAACATCGAATCCATGGATATTTGAACCCGAATATCCTGGAAAAAGCAGAATATTTGATGGAAGAACAGGGAATTCTTTTAAACAGCCTGCTATAATGGGAAACCCTTATATCTTGAAATTAATTCATCAAGTCGATGATAAAATACATGGACGTTCCAGTGGGCATTATGCACTT